TTCGCTTTAGCCAATAATCTAATTAGAGGAATAATTGGAATTATTGTATCAATCTTTTTCCTAACATTTTCAATTATAAATGAATTTTCCAGCATTTGACTCCGTACTACTGAAGGATTTAGCCGCACATTTGCAAAATAGCCCAAAAAGTCAAATGAATGCTCGGATAATTGGTTTATATGAATCTTTCCTGGTTGAGACCAAACATAAAAATGACATTGCCATAAATAGATAAGATAGTATTTCCATTTATTCATCAAAAAGGGCGTATTCTTTGAAGCCAGAATGGATTGTCCTTGATATCTAACATAATGAATGAAAGGGTCCTTGAAGAACCATAGGGTGGACGGAAAATCCTTATCAAAGACTTCTACAAAATGTTCTATTTTTTCATATAAAAGAATTCGCTCAAAAAAGACTCCAGAAGATGTTAATCGTAAATAAGAAGATTTGTTACGGAGAAAAAGAAAGATGGATTCGTATTCACATACATAAAAATTATATAGGAACAGGAAGAATCTTGGATTACTTTTTGAAAAAGTAGAAATCCTTTTTTTTTGAGGAATAAGACTAGTCAAATTACAATACTCATCAAGAAAGAGCCTTAAAAAATGAAAAGAAGAGGCATCGTTCACCCAGCATCGAAGGGTTTGAACCAAGATTTCTTGATGGATAGGATAGGGTATTCGTACATCTGACACATAATTCAAATATGGAAATTTTTCCTCAAAAAAAGGAAATATTGAATGAATTGATCGTAAATTATAAGATTTTATGATTTCCGCCTCTTCTAAGGAAGAGATTAATTTTAGGGAAAATGGAATTTCCGCACTGACGGCAAACCCCTCTGATATTATTTGAGAATACAAATTCTTGTTGTACCCCCAAAATGGATTTTTGTTAGAATCATTAGTCGAAATAATCAAATAATTCTGTTGATACATTCGAGTAATTAAACGTTTTACAATTAGTAAACTAGATTTATTGTCATAACCTAGATTTTCCACCAAAATGGAGCTATTTAAACCATGATCATAAGCAAGTGCATAAATATACTCCCGAAAAATAAGTGGGTATAGGAAGTCATGTTGGCGAGATCTATCTAGTTCTAAATCTATTTGAAATTCCTCCATTTTTGAAAATTAGATTGGGGCCAAAAGGATCGAGGATTTCTTGGGTTATCAAATGATACATAGTGCGATACAGTCAAAATAGGATATTCTAGTCTAATAAAAATGGAATAGATACCTAGAAAACAAGTAAGACTCATCAACGGACTCTCTCTACTCGCTTTTTCCGTCTAATTGTTTTATGTTCGTTTTAGGATAACAAGATAGTTAGAAATCCTTTATTTTCTCAACCCAATCGCTCTTTTGATTTTGGAAAAAAAAAAAAGATATATATATCTTTATCAATATACTCTTTCTTCTACACATTTATCGCCACCCCATAATATAATGGAGAATAGCTAATAGTTAGGACTCATACCAAAAAAGAATAATCCATTCATGGGAAAAGCTTTTCCCGCATCAAGTACTAATATATTTTTAACGTATAATTAGATGGGGTAATCATTCAAATTCAAAACGAAAGCTCGTTGCTTTTTATTTCCTATAATTGGAGCCGCCAAACTCTATCCATTTATTAAATCAACCCAACTGTGAATTTATTTTGTTCAGAGCCAAGAATTCAAACAAGTATTGGGGCCCGATCCAATAACAATGAAATATTTTTCGAATTCTTCATTGATACGACATGCTGCTTTTTCCATTCATTCCTCTCTGGATCAGTCGTGGTCTTACAAACTCTACCGATGGTATGGACGAATCCATTGCTTCATAAAAATGTGTAAAAAATGGAGTCGCACTTAAAAGCCGAGTACTCTACCATTGAGTTAGCAACCCCAAAAAAAGAAACTAAAAAAAAATAGGATGTGTAAATACAATCGCAATCCAAATAAATAAAAAGATGGAATTGATAAATATTCCATTAAAACAAAATGGAAAGAATAAAAATTCGAAATGTCGAAGTCGAATCGATTCTGAACATTAAAATGAACAGATCAGATGAAAATACAAGAAATTTTATCAGATAAAAAGAAATCACAATCTTTTTTATTATTCTATTTTGTATTATTTTAGATATTTCTATTTTTTAGTTTTTAGATTCTAATTCTAAGATTTTATTCTAAATTTTCATTTTTCTCTTTTTGTTTTTGTATTTCGATTTTGGATTTAGATTTTTTTAATATATTATAATATTCGATTTCTTTAATTAAAAAATGAAAAAAAAAAAGATTTCTTTTCTTGTTTATATCACAGAAAATCCAACGAACCCATCCATTTGATGAAGTAAAAAACAAAAGAAACCAAATCCTATGGAACGGAAAGAAATGGATCTATTTATTCACGATCGGATTATATTTGTTTGATACACTGTTGTCAATATTAATGTTGAAAAAAGAATACAATGGAGAAAATAAACGAATTATAAACTTAACTATAAAATAACAATTTAATAAATACCAATTGAATTGAATTCAAATTTTTAATAACAAAGTTTATAAATAATAAATACTAAGAAATAAGAATAAGATAAAGTAAAAATAAAAAAACCAATCAATTATGTTGTATTAACGCTACATAAATAATCGACATAGATACAAAAAAGGCGTATGCAAAATTATAAGTGGAAATCGGCTTTATTCAATCAATAAATAGAATAATTCAATCAATAGAATATAAATAGAATAAGAAAGCTTAACCAAAACCCCCCTTTCTTTTTCAATTTCTTCAGAAAATTCCAACAAAACCCACCTCATTCAGGGTAATGTATTTAGATACCCAATTACTTTATTTTACTTTATTTATTATTTCATTTATTCATTTGTACAGTTTTTTATTTTATAGTCTTTATATCAAATCAATAAAAATTTATTTTTGTAGTTATAGAAAATAGCATTTTATGGCAGCAATAAAAAATAATAAATTAGATAGGAATAGAGCAAGAGAGCGGGGGGGGGGGGGGGATAAGAGAGAAAAGGGTTATATAAATCTATATACAAGTCATCCACACCCTCCTTTTTTTATTTATTTCAATTGAATTTCGTTTGTTGATTAGGACAAAGTTCCATAAAAACGCCGGCTTTTTTTGAAATATCCTGAACAGTTCCTGTAGGTTGAGCGCCTTTTTCAAGGAAATATAGAATAACAGGAATATTTAAATAGGTTTGATTCTTTATCGGATCATAAAAACCCACTCTCCGAAGATCTCTCCCCTCTCTTCGAGATCGAACATCAATTGCAACGATTCGATAAACGGCTCATTGGGATAGATATAGATAAACAATACACCCCCCTAGAAACGTATAAGAAGTTTTCTCCTCGTACGGCTCGAGAAAATTAGAAATTATGTCTATGTATAGAATTCTGATGTCAAATAAATCCATAAAATCATCAAATCTATTAGATTATGATTTAAATACTTTTTGATTATTCTTTCCCGAAAAAAAATCACTCGTATTCGCAATCTCATAACTCAAGTTGGATAACTCTCAAATAACTCAAAGGAAAACAAAACCTTTAGTTAGGTATTTTATTTCATTTATTGAGCGGTCTCTACCCCCCTTTCTTGTCTGTCTCCTTTAAAATAGAATATCTTTTTCGTCTTTAGTCTAATATAGTTGTTGAGACAATTGAAAATGGTATTTACTTGTTCCATGATCCGTTAGCTTTTCCTTGAATCATTAGGTTTAGACATTACTTCGAGGATCTTTAATCGTTTCAAAAATGGCAGCAACATACCAATTTGATTTCTTTCCATCATACAAGGTTGATTTCCGAAGATCCACTTTTGATCGAAATCGTTTTACCAATTCCAACAAATTTTACTTTTTTTTTTTTGCAACTTGCTTGAATTGGATCCTTTCAATTTCTATATCGAAAATATCCTTACGAAGTTGTTTTGTTCTAACTTATTAATTTTCACTAACCCTAGAAACTTGCCCCTGCGAAATGAATCAACTCGAGCTCCATCATGTACTATTTCCATCATCAACCCCCCCTCCACCAAAAAATGAATTCGAGTGGAAGAGAACAAACGATGTCGAGCCAAGAGCACCCTCATTTCTATATAATAGAAAAATGGTGGATGTAAGAATCCACAGCTAATCTAATCATGTCTTTCAAGTCGCACGTTGCTTTTTACCACATCGTTTCAAACGAAGTTTTACCATAACATTCCTCTAGTTTGGAGCCGATATGTAATTGATTCAATTATGAAATCATGAATAGTCATTGATTCAATCGATACATAATAATCCATAATATTTTCCTTCTATATGAATGGCTAATTTCTAAAGTAAAGAAGTATCAACATAAATTCCAATTAACTCGATATTCTAGGAATAGAATTTCGATTCGATTTCTATATTTTTTTTCTTTTTATTTATTATTTTTGATTTCAATTTGTAGAATTTTTATAGAATTTTATATTCTATTATCTATTATTAGAAATATATTATTATTAGTTAATATTATCTATTTTATATATTTAAAAATAGATAAAGTATATTTGAATTTGAATATTTTGATTTGGATTTCTTTTTTTTTATTTACTTATTTTATATTTTTAATATACAATAACAACAATAACACGAATAAAAAAAGAAGTTCTTTTTGAATCTACATCTTCAAAGTGACTCGATCTAGAGACGAATCATTAAAAAAAAAAAGAATAATCTCATTCTATCCAATATTATAAACTCTTAAACAGAAGGTTTCTCAAAAGAGGGCAATCTTTATTCTGATATACAATTTTGATTTAGATATGATATATATCATGAATTGATATGCTCTGGGACGGAAGGATTCGAACCTCCGAATAGCGGGACCAAAACCCGTTGCCTTACCACTTGGCCACGCCCCATTTCTATTTATTTTCTATTCGACATTAATAAACACTATTCTTAGTATTGGTTGTTCGTCAATTCCAGTCCAAATTTAGAAATATCTATATAAAAAATGGTTACCAGAATTTTGATATGTGTAGATATAGAATTAAACAGAAATTCTTGATCATTACATATAATTCAATTAAGATATTGCATGAAAGTATGATTTCTTCTATTTTTTATTTCTTTTCATTTCAGAATGCAAAGGTTTGGAATTGGATAAGTTCAAATCAAAGAAGGATTGGGGGGTCTACTTTTTTTATTTGATTCATCATTTTCTTCGTAATTAATTCGATTTTTTTATTATATTTCTAAATTTGAATTTCTTACTTATATTCATAATATATATTTTTTTTTCTTAATAGTTATTAGTAGTATAAATCTTAAATGAAATAAATAACAAAAAAAAAAAAACGAAATGAATAATTCATTTATTCAAAATATTCGAAAATTCAGAATATCTTAATAATTATATAAAGAAAAAAGAAAATTATCTTAAAGAACAAAATTTTTTTTATGCTTAATATCTTTAGTTTGGTCTGTATTTGTATTAACTCTGCCCTTTATTCAAGTAGTTTTTTCTTCGCGAAATTACCTGAAGCCTACGCTTTTTTGAATCCAATTGTAGATATTATGCCAGTAATACCTGTACTCTTTTTTCTCTTAGCTTTTGTTTGGCAAGCTGCTGTAAGTTTTCGATGAGATCTTTAATTTGAATACTGTCCTAGAAAAATTCATAATTTATTCGAAAAAAAAAATAATTAGATTTATAAGATCATATAAGTTTTACAGTGTGAATCCTCGATTCAAATATTGAAATTGATTTATAGACAAGAAAAATCTGGACCATCTCATTTCCTCATTCTTACATTTTTTCCATTGAAAAATCCCCTTATGAGTCCCTAATTATGGATATGAAAGCAAATCTTTTGTAATAGTAATAAAGGAATCGACTCTTATTACAAAGAAATTTCCGAAAAGTTTTTTATATTTCTCGAAATTACTTCATTTCTTAGTATCAAAAGAAACATAATGTGTAGTATAGGAGAATCTATTCTCTTTTTTTTTTAATGCTCTTGGAGATTGTGTAATGCTTACTCTAAAACTATTTGTTTACACGGTAGTAATATTCTTTGTTTCTCTTTTCATCTTCGGATTCCTATCTAATGATCCCGGACGTAATCCGGGACGTGAAGAATAAAAAATCATATTTTTTTGGTTTCTGTGTTTTCCTTGCTTGTTCTTGATTTTGAAATATTCTTATTATCTATTTTACATCTTTAACTATAAAATATTTAACTAAATAAAGTTAATTGTTAATAAAAAATCAAACAAAAAAAAGAAAACAAACAAAAGAGGCTCTGCTCTGTTCTAAAAATTCAAAAGGTAAATAAAATACCAAATCATCGACGGAAACGGAAAGAGAGGGATTCGAACCCTCGGTACGAAAGATTCGTACAACGGATTAGCAATCCGACGCTTTAGTCCACTCAGCCATCTCTCCCCAATTGAAAACCCTTCTTTATATTTATATCTTATCTCCTTATATATTCTAATATATTCAAAATTAGATAATATATTCTAAATTAGAATAGAAATAAAAAAATTCTAAATAATAGAGAATATTCAAAATGAATTTGAATTCATTTTTTATTTGAATGATAAAATGAAAATGAATTAATATATTCGATTATTAGAATTATATATTTCTAATTATATATATTTTGAATTAGTATTAGAAGAATTTATAAAATTCTAAGAAATTCTAATAAAAATAACTTGTTTTTCAGCCCGGACAGGTCAGTACCTAGCCGGGCCTTTTTTATTCCCATGAATCTTGGATAAAAAATGATTTATTTAATCTGAAAAAAAGAATACTTGTTATTGAAACAAGATCAAACATAAGAATGTCATCTCTTATTACTCTTTCTTTTTTTCTTTTCCGGTAAAGTCTATCTAAAAGAAAAAAAAGAAGAATGTACCTAGGGAGTCTTGCACAATGCATTTTTATGTTATGGCTTAAGTAGTTTTGTCGAGATGTATCCGTCAAAACACCTTTAGCAAAACAAAATCCAAAAATGGAAAAAGTCCTCTTTTCTTAATTGCATTAGATCCCCTTACGAAACATGTCAACACTAAAATTTTCGTGATTTTTTTATGATCCTATTTCTGATTCCCTTGTTGGACAAAAGGTCCATTTAAATACAATAATCGCATTGGAGCGGGTATAGTTTAGTGGTAAAAGTGCGATTCGTTCTATGGATACCTTACTAGTTAAGGGATCCCTCGTTTGATTCATCTTCCGATCATAAACTTTATTTCTTATCTTAAAAGGGTTTAATCCTTTACCTCTCAACGAACGATTCGAGGAATAATATACATTATCGTAATTTGTATTCAAGAAGAATCAATTCCAAATTGACAATTTGAATTATGAAATTACAAAACATAAGTTTTTTGAATTGGATCAATACTCCCAATTTTTTGAGTATGATTAAAGGATCCATGGAGAAAGATATAGAAAGTTTTTTTTTCTAATCGTAACTAAA